CCATAGATCCTTTACTCATTCAATTGGAAGTCTTGATCCAATTTTAAAAAATTATGTTTCGTAATCTCATAATCCAATTTTTTAATTTCTAATTGACCCTTGGATACAAATCACGAGAATGTATATTCTTCCTCGAATTTTTCATTGAGAGGTAAAGGATTAAATCCTTTTAAGAAATAAAGTTTTTGATCGGAATATTAGCCGAGGGATCCCTTAACTATTAGGGATTAATAGAACGAATCACACTTTTACCACTAAACTATACCCGCTATGATGCGATTATTGTATATAAAGGAACCTTTTGTCGAGTATCGAGTAAGAGAATCGGGCATAATCAAGATAGGATCATAAAAGAATTATGAAAATTAGAGCGTTGACATATTGTATTTCTTCAGGGGACCAAATGAGATTAGGAAAAGCGGACTCATTGATTGTATAGCATTTGATCCTCTATCATAGGAATGATAATAGTCTTGTTTCTAATTGGCAATAACAAGTATTTTTTTTTGAATCAAAGAAATATTTTAATCTAATATGATTACTCTGATTTGTTGGAACAAAAACAAAAAAGAAAAGGCCTGCGACCCGGGCTGGGCCGTGGAAAAAAAAAAAGGGACTTTTCGGACGAAATGAACTAAAAAGGGTAGTTTTTTATTTATTTTATATTTCTTTTTTTTTTTTGATTTATAATCTTTTATAAATCAAATATAAATCAAAGAAGGCTTTTATTTTTATTTTTTATAGAAATTTATTGCTATTTTTTTATATCAATCAATATAGAAAATATTGATTGATATATATTGATTAGTTGATTGAAATATTGAGTTGGAGATATCTTTTTAGAGTCCTTACTTTCTCTAAATGAAATTGGAAGAATTGCCGATCAAAGTTTTAGCTATTTATATATCTATATATATATAATAATGTATATATAATATATTAATTAAATAAAGTATTCTATTTATATATAACTAAAAGTAATATAAAATATCAAAGTAATATAAATATAAAAGTAATATTAATAAAGTAATTAAATAAAGTAATAATAAAGTAAGTAAAGAAAATAATTAAGGAGAGATAAAAAAAAAGAGAAATAGAAAAAAAGGGGCTTTTTGTTTCAAGCCTTACCAGTTGTGTAATATAACATAGTAATTATCCTTTTTCAATTGGGAGAGGTGGCTGAGTGGACTAAAGCGTCGGATTGCTAATCCGTTGTACGAATTATTCGTACCGAGGGTTCGAATCCCTCTCTTTCCGGTTCCGTTGATGACTTGGTATTTTTTTTTTTTTTTCTTTCAAATTTTTCGAAGCCTTTTGCTTTATTTAATAGTTAAAGATGTAGAATAGAAAAAATGCTAAGAACATTTCAAAATTAAGCAAGGAAAAACCCTTATTTTTTAGTCTTCACGTCCAGGATTACGCCCTGGATCATTAGATAAAAATCCGAAGATGAAGAGAGAAACAAAGAATATCACTACTGTGTAAACAAAGAGTTTGAGAGTAAGCATTACACAATCTCCAAGTTTTTTGGTTTGGAAAAAAAGAAAATAGATTCTCTATTTTTATACCACATATCATAATATTTTGACACCAAGAAATGAATTTAGAAATAGAAAAGATTTTTTCTAAATTCATTTGGAATAAGAGTCGAGTCTTTCGTTGCCAAGAAATTGCTTAGATACCTACAATTAGATATTGCGGGGGACTCTAATCTAATAGGGTTCTCTTTCAATGGAATGTAAAAGGTTCAGAATGAGGAAATGGGGTAATCCAGATTTCTCGCGAATAACTTCAATGCTTGAATTGAGAGCTTATACTTATACTATAAGACTTATCTGATCTTATAAATTTCTATAATTTTTTTTTCTTGAATAAATTATGAATTATTCTAGGACAGTATTAAAGATCTCATCGAAAACTTACCGCGGCTTGCCAAACAAAGGCTAATAGAAAAAAGAGCACAGGGATTACTGGCATAACATCTATGATTGGATTCAAAAAAGCATAGGCTTCGGGCAATTTTGTGAAGAAAAAACTGCTTGAATAAAGAGCAGAATTAAAACAGATACAAAACAAACTAAAAATATTAAGCATAACAAACATTTTGTTCTTGAAGATAATTGTATTTTGACTGAGTTATTAACATATTATTGATATAAAAATTGATATAAAATAAAGTAAGATAGACAAAAATCCTTCTTTAAACTAACCCAATCAAAACTCCTTCAATTCTCAAATCAAAAAAGAATAGAAGAAATCATATTTTCATAGAATATCTTAATTGAATTAGATATTATGATCAATAAATTCAGTTTAATTCTATATCTACGCATATCCAAATCCGAACAACAAGCCAATCTATTTCATAGATGTTTGGGCGGGAATTGACGAAGAACCAATACCAATATTAGTTTTTATTAGTGTTGAATAGAAATAAATAAATATAAATGGGGCGTGGCCAAGTGGTAAGGCAACGGGTTTTGGTCCCGCTATTCGGAGGTTCGAATCCTTCCGTCCCAGAGCATACCTAATTCTATACATCAAAATAAGGATTGCCCTTTTGAACAACCTTTTATTTAAGAGCATTCTAAATGCAATTCTTGTTTCTTATTTTTAATAACTTTTCTTGGAATCATTTATTTCTCGAAAATTTTTTTGTTAAAAAATAGGACACAGATGTAATTGAATCTAGTTTTTTTTTCAGGAAAGAGGTAAACAGAGATCAAAAGAGTTTGAATTCAAAAACAGTCGTACGAGCTTTTCATCACATCTTTATTCCCTTTCTATTTACGTTAGTTACTTAGAAAAAAGTCTTACGTCTCACACCTCATTGAATTTTCAACGATGCACATTTTGAATTCAATCAATGGGATTAAGTCTCTTAACTTAAGGCCGTCTTGGGGTAAAAAAAAAAGAAATTGGATTTCTTTTTCGACCTATTGATTTGAAATCCTTGATGGTTTAATCCGAATCTGAATATAGGGGGTTATCTCTCTTATGATGATAAAAAGTTTTACTTACTAGAAAACTTTATTCAAATAACGATATCGAGATAGTCAATTTTTCAATTAAATCTTTTTAATGATTTTTTATGATTCCTTGGTATTCGAAGAAGTGTGAGATTTGCGAATCCATTCTATTGAGTCACTTGAAGATGAAAATTCAAAAAGAACTTATTTCTTCGTCTTATTGCTAATATTAGAATTGTAAATGAAAAATTATTCATACGCATATCATAAAATATGAGGTTAAATTGAATTCTTTCCGACATTTCTTCAGAAACTACCCAATAGAAGTTCAAAAATCTAGATTACTATGTACCAGCCGAACCAATGACTATTCACGATTCCATAATTGAATCAATTACAGACCGGTTCGAAAGTCAAGGAATGTTATGGTAAAACTTCGTTTGAAACGATGTGGTAGAAAGTAACGTGCGACTTGAAGGACACGATCGACTGTGGATTCTTACATCCACCCTATTATTATTATATAGTATAGGGGAATGAAGGTGCTCTTGGCTCGACATCATTTGTTCTTTATATACACTAGAACCCGCATTTTTTTGTTGGGTTGTAATGTAAATAGTACATGATGGAGCTCGAGTAGAAAGTATTGATTTATTTCTCAGGAGCAAGAATCTAAGGTTAGTGCCAATCAATAAGTTGGAACACCTTCGTAAGTATATTTTCGATATAGAAATTGAAAGCATCCAATTTGAGCAAGTTTCCAAATCCAAGAATAAAGTTTGTTGGAATTGGCCAAATTTTTTTGATCAAAAAAAGGTGTATCACGCAGGAATCAATCGTTAGTCTGATTCTTTGATAGAAAGAAATCGAAAAAAGTGGTATGTTGCTGCCATTTTGAAACGATTAAAGATCACCGAAGGAATGTCTAAACCCAATGATTCAAGACAAAGATAAAAGATCCTGGAACAAGGAAATACCGTTTTCAATTGTCTCACCAATTAGATCAGGATGAAGAATCAAACGAAAGAGGACAAACAAAAAACAAAAAAGGGATTAGAGATCGCTCAATAAATTAAATGCCTAAAAGGTTTCCTTTGAGCTATTTGAAAGTTATCTAACTTGAGTTAGGGGTACGAATGCTTTTTTTTTTTTCTTTTTTGGCAAACAAAAATAAGAAGAAAAGGGGACTTAAATCATAGTCTAATTGATTGGATGATCTTATGGATCTATTTGCAATTTTCATTATATACATAGACAGAACATCGAATCATTTTTCTCGAGCCGTACGGGGACAAAACCTCTTATACGTTTCTAGGGGGTCCCTTTTATCTACTTCTATTCCAGCGAGCCGTTTATCGAATCGTTGCAATTGATGTTCGATCCCGAAGAGACGAAAGAGATCTTTGGAAAAGAGGCGCTCAACCTACAGGAACTGTTCATGATATTTTAAAGAAGGGGGGGGGTACGGAACTTCGCCTTAATCAAAGGTAATTAACTTAATGAAATACAAAAAAAGAGGGTGTGGGTAACTTGTATACATATATAGCTTTGTATAAACTTTTTCTACTACCCCCTCCTCTCTTGTTCTATTCATACCTATTTTTTCTAGTTCTTCTTTAATTTATTCTTTTCCCCATAGCGTTTTTGTTTGTATTTATGTGGATATTAGTGCCAATCCAATACAAGCCCTTAGTTTACACGTCCTTAGTTTTTATTATAAGTTTTTTTTTAGTGAATTTATTTCTATTTTTTTATTTAAATTGAATTAATTAGTTTGTTTTCTTCATTGTGTATATTTTTATCAACACATTCAATTCATATTGACAACGGTGTATCAAATAAATATAATCCGATCTGGATAACTGGATCTTTTCTGTGGATCTAGTTATCTCTGTTCCATAGGTTTGGTTTTTTCTTCATTCAATGATGGGTTTGTTGTATTTGCTGTGATACAAAAGTTTTTTTTGATTGAAAAAAAAATGTTTAAAGTTTAAAAAATGTATTGTTATAATTAAAAAAATATATTGTTAT